CTATATAAGGGGACTGACGTGATGGTTGGATGCGGAGACACATTTGGTTGTGAATTCCAACGTGGCAGATAAGATAATATATCTGCATGGCCCAATCAATAGTTCAAGTCACACACTGCCATAATCCATCCTCTTTTCGGAAAATATACTTCAACTATTCGTATGAAATAAACAATACTTCAGAGTTGAAGAGAAGTATCCAAACAACATGTCTTATAAAAAAAAATCCATATTTGTAGCAATGAAATACTCTCGCCCCTTCCCCATATGATGCATTAGAAAGATGTATGATCTGCCTTCTCTATAAAGGACCTGAAATACCTTGCTTACGTATCATTGGGAAGTGCATTAACATAAATACGGCAGTAAGAAGAGGCAATACAAAAGTATGCAAACTATAAAAACGAGTCAAAGTGGATTGGCCCACACTAGCACTTCCACGTAATAATTCTACCAAAGGCAATCCTATTACAGGAATAGCTTCAGGCACGCCTGTTACGATTTTTACTGCCCAATACCCAATTTGGTCCCAAGGTAAGGAATAACCAGTTACACCAAAAGATGCTGTCAATACAGCCAGAACCACCCCTGTAACCCAAGTTAATTCGCGAGGTTTTTTAAACCCACCTGTAAGATACACACGAAATACGTGCAAGATCATCATTAGAACCATCATACTTGCTGACCATCGATGAACTGATCGAATTAACCAACCAAAGTTGGCCTCAGTCATTATGTATTGAACAGAGGAAAAAGCCTCTGTAACGGTTGGACGATAGTAAAAAGTCATAGCAAAACCCGTAGCTACTTGTACTAAAAAACAAGTAAGCGTAATCCCCCCTAGACAATAAAATATGTTGACATGAGGAGGAACATATTTACTAGTTATATCATCGGCAATCGCTTGAATTTCGAGACGTTCCTCGAACCAATCATATACTTTATTGAGATAGGTAACCCAAGAAAGACTCCCCCTCTGAGAACCGTATATGAGAATTTCATCTCGTACGGCTCAAGCCGAAACATACAAATACTGGTTTCAACGGATATGTAATAGAGAGTTCAAAACTTCTTGTAGCTTAGCCACTTTACTAGATTTGATACACAAAGTAAGAAAAATCCGGAATCTCTTCTTTGTGATGATAATGCCAAGAAATATAATCTCAAGTTGGCTCATCCACCTTTCTTTATCTTTATGTTGATCGTGACAAGCCTCTTGAATCTTCTCTTACCTATTTTTTTTTTGTGATGTTAATTTTAATTTACTTTTTTTTTATCTTTTTGATAGGAATTTTCTTGTTGAGACCCTATGGAATCCATTGAAACCTAAGATTCATACTAGAACCACGATGATTGAAGAAAGCCAAAGCTAAACTCAAAGGTTCTCCGAGTAAAAACCATTTGATCATCACTTCTTCAATGAATGTAATGACTCAACCAAATCTAGAGAAAGAGTTTTCCTTCGGTCAAAAGAAGTTTGAAGGAAAAAATTGTTTGATTTAGAAAAGACCCATTGCAATTTTTTTTAGTCCGGTCGCGAGGTCTGGATAATAGGTATGAATCATAGTTCAAATCTTTCTTTTCTTGATCTATTCTATATAGTCCGTGCTCCAGAGACTATAAAAATAAATAAATATAAATATCTGACGAAGTAGAATCATCTTGATTGAGATGACAGGACCGTTCTCCATATTATAAATAGGATCAATTATAACAAGTCACACACTCATATTCCGGAAATGAAATATCGAAACAAAAAAATTCCACGATCAAACTACCAAAATGGTCTATAAATCCAAGTCTTAAATAATCTTCAATTTAAGTATTAAATAAGCATAAGTATAATAATTTTTTTTTTGAAAAACGATTGAAAAACGAAGACTTCCTAGTGTTTATGAACCTAATTCCTTGAAATTCCATCCAGTAAAACGGAAGAATTAAAAATTTCCAAAATAATAGATAGAAATATCGCAAATAGAGCCATTGCGACTCCCATAAGTGGTGTAGTCCCCCACCCCGGAGCTACTTTTCCATATTCCGAATTCAATGGTTTCAATAAACTCCCTACACCAGTTCGTCTTGGCCCAGTTCTAGAACTACTCTCAACAGTTTTAGTAGCCATAAATCCTCTTTCATCATGGATTGAGATCTGTTGACTTTGTATATCATTCCGCTGTAAATAAACGACATTATCGTGATCCGTTATGATATGATCTTTAAATTTTAGAAAAAATGGAAACAGCAACCCTAGTCGCCATCTCTATATCCGGTTTACTTGTAAGCTTTACTGGGTACGCCTTATATACCGCTTTTGGGCAACCCTCTCAAAAATTAAGAGATCCCTTCGAAGAACATGGGGACTAGTTGAAGTAACGAGCCCCCCAAATGAATATTGGGGGGCTCGTTACTTCAACCAAAAAAATTTAAAATCATTTCATTTTTTTAGTTGGAACTTTCGGCGGTTCTCGAAAAAAGATAGCGAAAAATATTATCCCTAAAGTCGAAACTAAGAGGAATGTATAAACCAATGCTTCCATAGATTCGATCGTGATTTACAATTATAGCTTCCACACCTATTCATTTTGGATCATTTACTAAATTTTTTATTACTATAAAAAAAAAAGATCTTACTATAATCTTACTATATTAGTATAATATATAATACATTACTATAATAGTATAAATAATTAAATAGTATAAATAATTAAATAATACTATAATAATAGTATATACTATTACTATATACTATAAATACTATATACTATAAAAATATAGTATAAAAAAAGTAAAAAATAGTAGAATTACTATAGAATTACTATATTACATTACTCTTATAATATTCTTACTTATATCACTATAAATATATACTATTTTATTATATACCATACATATATACCATATATACCATATATAATATACCATTTTTTTTTTTTAGAATTTATATTATTTATAATTTATATATTTTATATATTATTAATATTTTATATATTTTATTATTTATCTATTTTATTATTATTTATTTATATATTTAAATATATTTATATTTATATATATATTATATATTTAAATTTATTTATATATTTATATATATTTTATATATTTTATATTTAATATATTTAAAAATTATATTTAATATATTTAAAATTTTAATTTTTATTATTAATTATAAGGAAAGATTCATTATAAGGAAAGAGGAAAGACTAAAAAAATAGATGCAAAAGATGGCAAAGGAATCTTGTATCAGACTACTTGTCTCCTTGTAGTTGGATCCCCAAGTTTTTGGAATGTTCCAAATTCCACTTGAGCATCCAAATCTGGATCAATACCGGCAAAAACATCTCTGAACAAGGTTCTGGCACCGTGCCAAATGTGTCCGAAAAAGAAGAGCAAAGCAAATGTAGCATGCCCAAAAGTGAACCAACCCCTCGGACTGCTGCGAAAAACACCATCGGATTTCAAAGTAGCCCGATCTAATTCAAAAATTTCACCTAATTGGGCACGTCTAGCATATTTTTTCACAGTAGCAGGATCACTATAACTGACTCCATTGAGTTCGCCACCATAGAATTCAACAGTTACCCCTACTTGTTCAACACTATACTTGGATTCTGCCCTTCTAAAAGGAACATCGGCCCTCACAATTCCATCCCCATCTACCAAAACTACCGGAAATGTTTCAAAAAAGGTAGGCATACGACGTACAAAGAGTTCGCGCCCTTCTTTATCTCTAAAGACAGGGTGCCCTAACCACCCAACAGCTATTCCATCCCCGTTGTCCATTGAACCTGCTCTGAATAATCCCCCTTTTGCCGGATTATTACCAATGTAATCATAAAAAACTAATTTTTCGGGAATTTTAGACCAAGCTTCCGATAAGCTAAGATTTTCGGCTAGTCCGACCCCAACTCTTCGATATATTTCTTGCTGGAAGTAACCCTGATCCCACTGATAACGGGTGGGACCAAATAATTCGATTGGGGTAGTTGCTGAACCATACCACATAGTTCCAGCAACAACGAACGCTGCAAAAAAAACAGCAGCAATACTACTGGAAAGCACAGTTTCAATATTACCCATGCGTAATCCCTTGTATAGGCGTTGAGGTGGACGGACACTAAGATGGAATAGACCCGCTAATATGCCCAATGTACCTGCTGCAATATGATGAGAAGCTATTCCCCCCGGAACAAAAGGATCAAAACCTTCTGCACCCCACGCTGGATTTACAGATTGTACTTTTCCAGTTAGTCCATAAGGATCAGACACCCATATTCCAGGACCATATAAGCCTGTTACATGAAATGCGCCAAAGCCAAAGCAAGCCACTCCTGAGAGAAATAAATGAATTCCAAAGATCTTGGGCAAATCCAAAGAAGGTTTTCCCGTACGTTCATCACAGAATATTTCTAGATCCCAATATACCCAATGCCAGATAGCTGCCAAGAAGCACAAGCCGGAAAACACAATATGTGCCCCTGCCACGCCTTCATAACTCCAAATGCCCGGATTCGTTATAGTTCTTCCTGATATACTCCAACCCCCCCACGAATTGGTTATTCCTAAACGAGTCATGAAGGGTATAACGAACATACCTTGTCTCCACATTGGATCAAGCACAGGGTCAGAGGGATCAAAAACCGCTAATTCGTATAGAGCCATCGAGCCGGCCCAACCAGAAACTAGAGCTGTATGCATTATATGAACAGAAAGCAATCGACCGGGATCATTCAATACGACAGTATGAACACGATACCAAGGCAAACCCATGTAAATACCCCTTTCTGAAAAAATAAAAAATAGACATTATGTAACTTTATCGCATTGGAAAAGACTAGACCGTGTACTTAACCTGTTCAGTAGATTTTGTATAGGAAAAAGTTAATATTTTTTTTTTATTCTCTTTTTTTATTTTGAATGAAATAGAATAAAAATAATTTGAAATATAAAGAGAAGGGAACAATTCATTTTAAAAAACAAAGGGAAACAGATCTTATTCTATACCCGATAAGTACCAATATGCAATGGGGGGATTTTGAGGGAAAGAATGCATAGATACTTGTGTATCATTCGAATAATTGGCCGATCCAATCGATCCGTTCGTTCCTATTCTTCTTTTTCGGTCTTTATATATGAACCTTATAGCTATCTTATAGATCTTATAGCTATAGCTATATATAAAGTATATATATATAAAGAAAGTATATATATATAAAGTATAAAAGTATATAAAAGTATTTCAATAATTTCTATATATATATAGAAATGGAATTATCATATATCATATATAAATTCATATATATATATATATATAGTATAATTTTATATATGATTATATATGATAATATAGTATAATTTTATATATGATTATATATGATAATATGATAATTTCTATTATTATAATTTCTATATATATAATTGTATATCTAGAATATATATATTCTATTAAATATAATTTATAATTATAATTTATAATATAATTAAATATTAAATATTCTACATAATAATAATAATAAAAAAAAAAAAAAATTAAAATCAAGACAAAAAACGATGAAGTGAAGACAATAAAAACATTCTTACGTTTCCATATTAAAGTAAAGTATAGTACTTCATTTTTTTTTATTTATTTTAATGCCCATTGGTGTTCCAAAAGTACCTTTTCGGAGTCCTGGAGAGGAAGATGCAGTTTGGGTTGACGTATAGTGCGACTTGTCAGATATATTGGGTCATATGGGATTTCCCCGTTATCTCCCCCGATTGAGTATCCTCTGTTTCGCCCAATCCATCCAATCCATATACATATATTTTGAATATATATTTGAATATATATATATATATATATATTGAATATTGTATTAATTGTATTATTGTATTGATTGTATTGATTGAACCTGAACCATCAATAATTCGGAGCGTGAAGCACAATTAGATCAATTCATATTGGGGATCCATATTATCAATTAGAATAATTGATGGTTTACTTGGACTGATAAAATAAAGTATTAATAAAGTATCCAGGTTCCGTTCAGAGAATACCAAATTGGTAATGGTAAGAGTAAAGTAATAGAATGGGAATGTAGTAATAAATATAAAATAAAAATTCTAATTCTAAAAATTCTATATAATCTATATAAAATAATCTATATAAAATAATCTATATATATTATAAATCTATATTAAATCTATATAAATTATAAATAAATTTTAAAATAAAAATATATTAAAAATATATAAAATATATTGAAAAAATATATAATATATATTATAATATATATATTAATATAATAAATAGATAATATAATAGAAAATATAATAGAATATATAATAGAATTATAATAGAATATAGTAATAGAATTATAGTAGAAATAGATTAGAATAGAGATAGATTGGAATAATCTACAATAAAAGAAAAAAAAAAAAAATATTACAAAAAAAATATACTATATACTAATATACAATACATATTATTATACAATATAATGAATATAATATATAATATACGATTGATTACTAAAAATAATAATAATATATGATTACTATACGATTACACGATCACCACTTGTATCATAGTCTATTCTTAGATTTACTATAGGAAGAATCTCAAAAGAGAGAATCTCAAACTGCCTACTATACCGATATAATAGTATCGTGAATATATCAAATAGTTCGGTGGAAAGGCATGAAACGAATTGAAAAAAAAAAAAGGAAGTCGTAGCAAAAAGAAGTGGTACTGAAATAATTTTCCCTTTATGCTATGCACAAATGGAATTCGGGCAAATCTTCCACCGGAATAGAACAAGAACCTAAAAGAATTGAAAGGGCCCATTCAGGAACAAGAAAATTACATCCTGATTTGAATCTCGATGAAATAATACATCAATGAGAAGTTAGCTCAATAAGTTCAGAAAATTCTTTTTGATTTTTTGATTATAATTAATAATTATTATTATAATTTAATTTTTATTAAATTATTATTATATATTATATATATAATATATAGGTATAATATAGGTAAGGGGAAGAAGGGCAAAACTTCTGTAAAAAAAAAAAACAAACCAATTCAATTCATTATAAAAAACCTATTATGTTACAAAAAAAAAAAGAAATAGGACTGGAATCGACACATTGATTTTTTTTCGCAATTCTTTTGAACCGTATGCATCCAAAGGTGCACGTACGGTTCCTAAGGGAACCCATTTTGCCCTAATCAACCGACTTCATCGAGAAAGATTACTTTTTTTAGGCCAAGAGGTTGATAGCGAGATCTCGAATCAACTTGTTGGTCTCCTGGTATATCTCAGCATAGAAGATGATACTAGAGATCTTTATTTGTTTATAAACTCTCCCGGCGGATGGGTAATACCAGGAATAGCCATTTATGATACTATACAATTTGTGTTACCCGATGTACATACAATATGCATGGGATTAGCCGCTTCAATGGGATCTTTCATTCTGGTCGGAGGAGAAATTACCAAACGTCTAGCATTCCCTCACGCTTGGCGCCAATGAGTTAAAAAAAAAGAAAACTATGCCTTCGCTGTATCAAATATGAAGAAAATAAAGAATAAGTAATAATAGCATGGCATTTCGAGTTCGATATGAACAAATCATTATATAGTATTTATTGTTTTTCCTAACATGAGATTTTGTATCGAGATAGTAGTATGAAAGAAGGGTTATTCCCAATTATATCTTATGTGTTAAGAGTAAATTTCAGCGTCACAAACCATTTTTCTTCCACACCAGAAGTATCTTTCTTATCTTTATTTTATGAGATAAAAAGTACAAAAATGAAAAAAATCATTTTTTCCTCCCTTGATCGTATCAAAAAGAAACTTTGGGATTGCTAAACTACAGACGAGATAAATATATAAAAAATATATAAAGCAAAAGAACCATCATAATATTTTTTTTTTACTACTATGAAAGGAAGGGTGGTGAATGGATCATTTAATGACTTGGGTCGGATGGGTTCTATTTCTGCTTTTCAATAGAATAAATTCTATCGAAAAAAGTAAAAAAAAAAAGAAATTCCATTGTGGAGCCGTATGCAACGTACAAGAGATGCCTGTACGGTTGTTTAATTATATTTTTTTCTTCTTGTTATTTTGTGATTCACCCTTACTTTAACCCAATTGTATGAGATAGAGGTAGAAGAACCGTTCATGATGTTATATCAATATTATCAGGGTTATGATTCACCAACCTGCTAGTTCTTTTTATGAGGCACAAGCAGGTGAATTTATCCTGGAAGCGGAAGAACTATTGAAGCTTCGCGAAACCCTCACAAAAGTTTATGTACAAAGAACGGGCAACCCTTTGTGGGTTATATCCGAAGACATGGAAAGGGATGTTTTTATGTCAGCAACAGAAGCCCAAGCTCACGGCATCGTGGATCTTGTAGCGGTCGAAAATTAAAATACTGGAGATTTCGTATAAATATAGAATTCCATTTAAAAATTAAAAATTTCCGTGATTTTTCTATTGAATAGAAATCATTCTTAATTATCAACCATCAGCAGGTTAAGATCGATCTAAACCAACCTTCTATCTAGAATTAGATTCTATAGACACGACATGCCAACCATTAAACAACTTATTAGAAACGCAAGACAGCCAATAAGAAATCTCACGAAATCTCCCGCTCTTCGAGGATGTCCTCAGCGTCGAGGAACATGTACTAGGGTGTATGTGCGACTCGTTCAGTTCAAATCATGAGTTTGGAGAAATAAATGAAATTTTTTTTTCCAGTATCAATGACTAGTAACAATGAATAGGATAGATAGAGTGGAAGACAGCCATTCAATTGACTATCTAAAGGACGATCTAAAAATGAAAATGTATCATCTATCTATTATGTTATGAAATGTATTGTATGGTTTATTTTGGTGCAAATCCAATCACTCCATTTGATTTGAGGTGAGAAGCAATTCTCCATTGGTAGCAACTAGTTATAGTTATCCATTAAGCGGAGAAAATAGTCTTATAAGAAACAAAAAGATTATGCTCCTTTTTTTAAAAAAAAAAAAAACGGACTAACAGGGTCAGCTAACTAGCCAACTTTCAGAATTCAATGCCGTCACTGCGTGGATAGCTTTTTTTGTGAATTTGTGAAAAGGATTATTACTGTATAGTTTTTGTTGAAACATGTATGGGTAGAGCCAAAGAGTGTGAACTATACACGTTCACGATAACATTCGGTTAAATGAAAGATGAAAGAAGAGGCTCCGGTGTATAGAGAGGACCTCACCGTTTAAGAAGTTACCATAGAAACGAGGAAACCCACTATTCTTTTTTTTTTTAATATAAGTCTAATTTCTTATTTCCAGGCCAGATACCTGGAAGGAACAAAAAATCGTGGTTGGGAAGGTCATAGTAGCAAAAGCCATTGGAATTTCTATTTTATTTTTATTTTATATATTGGAAGAATCCGTTTTGTTATTAATAGACCGGGGGAAAAGGATGACTGAAAGAATAAAAATCAATTAGTTATTCAAGAAAGTTTCATTTGATTTAATGACCAGAGTTAGACGAGGATATACAGCTAGGAGACGTCGAACAAAAATTCGTTTATTTGCATCAACTTTTATAGGGGCTCATTCAAGACTTACTCGAACGACTACTCAACAAAGAATGAGAGCTTTGGTTTCCTCTCATAGAGATAGAAGCAGAAAAAAGAGAGATTTTCGTCGTTTGTGGATCACACGGATAAATGCGGGAACTTGTGAGGATAGGGTATCCTATACGTATAATTATAGTCGATTAATATACAATCTGTACAAGCGACAATTGCTTCTGAATCGGAAAATACTTGCGCAAATAGCCCTATCAAATAAGAATTTTTTTTATACGATTTCCAAGAAAATTATCAATAAATCAAGCAATAAATCAAGTATAAATTAAGCAAAAAAAATCTTAATAGAATCTACTATACAGGAAACATAATTTCCCGGAGAATGCACTCCGGGAATATAGAAGAAAAAGAAATGAAGATGAAAGATGAGTAGTAGAAATAAACGAATTTCTTTCAAGAAAAAAAAGGGTGGATTTTACCATTTTTCCTTTTTTATAACACAAGAATCCAATCTGGATTCTAGGGTTTTTCGAATAAAACATTAATCTTAGCTTGAGTTACGATTGGAGTTTTGAATCAATTGAGGAGTATGTTTATTTATTTTTGATTCTAGGACCAGTAGCTCTAGGAATCGACTCCGCTCTCTCCAATTGTTTCTCATTATTACGAAAAGGTAACAAAGATAAAATACGAGCTTGCTTTATAGCAATAGTAATTAATCGTTGTTGTTTCAAGGTCAACCTATTTACCCGTCTAGATAAGATTTTTCCTTGTTCACTAATAAATCGACTAATTAAACTCATGTTTCTATAATCGATTCGATCCCCCGATCCAATTGGGGGAGGTAAACGCCTACGAAAAGATCGCTTGGATTTACGAAATGGTTGTTTGGATTTATCCATGGTTTATTTATTCCTTATTTATATAATTTATAATTTTTATATAAATAAAATCTATAAAATAGAAAATTTAATTCTATTTATTTCTTTTTTCTTATTCATTTACATTTAAGATCCGGCCAAAATAGGATTGGGTTTGTATTATATATGTTAAGATGTAAAGTTCTTCCTCTTCCCGCTCCTTGGAAAAATCACACACACATTCTATTCCATCTATTTCTTTATTTCCCCATGAATCGTATGCTTTTGACAATAGGGACAAAATTTTCTCAATTCTAATCGATTAGGTGTATTGTGTCGATTCTTTTGAGTAATATATCTAGAAATGCCTGGCGATTCATTATTGACACCCTTTCGAACACAAGTAGTACATTCCAGAATCACTAGAATTCTAATATCTTTACCCTTGGCCATAAACCTCCTTTTAATTTTGGATCGACTTCACTTTATAACTTTCCTCATTTTTTTTTATCTGAAACAAAAAACAAATACAAAACAAAAAAGAAAATGAAAAAATGAAAATAAGAAAAGAAATAATAAGAAATAAATCTATATCAATAAAAGTTACTAATTATAAATTCCATTTCTAAATATTTTGTTCAAATTTATAGAATTTTATTTCTATAAATTACTTTTTTAACTATAAAGAAAAGAAAGATCCATTAATATAATATAATACTATACACTATACTATTTAGTATAGTAATAATAAAGTAATACAATTTTTTCTAACCATGAATTATTCCTATCCTAATCTAAGTATTTCATTTAAGTATCTTCTTTCTATGTTAGAATTTAGTGGAAACACCCTTACCCTTAGACTGGATCCACATTTTCATTTCTTTTCTCCCAAATTCTATTGTGGATTTACTGTATTTTTGACTGAGGTTCAATACATTTTTTTTTCTTTCTCTTTCTTCCTTTAGAATAGGAAAAAAGGGGAGCGAAATTTAAGCCATGTTATTGTTATATAGAATTATATCTCAAATCTTCTTCATTTCTTCACATATCAATACAAGAATTGTATCAGAATGAAAAAAAGGGAAATGATAAGGCATCTGGAAATAAACGATTAATTTCTATCAATAGACCTGCTAAAGACCCAAACCATAGAGTGGTTAGCACAGGTGCCGTGGAGAGATATGTTTTTATATCTCGCATTGAAAATCCTCCTTATAGTTATTGTAATTATTTATTTGTATTGTAATACATATATAGTCCTAGTTCGATATTGTAATACATAAATGATAGATAACCCGATCTTGTAGTTCAAGATCATTTGTTTTTCGCGAAACGGAATTCGCGAATTAGGAGTTACTAACTCAAATGAATATGTACCATGACCCAACAGCTGAAATTTTACTGTTCCCTACACCCCTAAAAAAGAAAAAGATGGATGACTCCCTCTTCCTGAGTATTACCCATAAATGTTCATCCTTCTTTTATACCTTAGGTTTCATCTTAGATGTATATAATTCTTTTTTTTATTTATTTATTATTTTATTATATAAATTATTATATATATTTTATTATATTTTATATATTTATATATAATATATAAAATATATAATATAAAATTATAAAATGACAAGAATTTCCTATATAGGTATAGGAAAAAAGAAGGATGTGGAAAACAAGACATGGATGTTGTACAATGACATTGTACAACAATTTGTAAAAGGGATGTAGCGCAGCTTGGTAGCGCATTTGTTTTGGGTACAAAATGTCACGGGTTCAAATCCTGTCATCCCTACCTATTCTTACTCCTATGCCCAGGATTCATTGAGTAAGATTAAGATCGGCGAAAATTGGACATAATCTTTAATTTTTGCATACCATATGTACCCAAGACCCCTTGAGGGTAAAAAATCCTTTTCTTTTCACTTTTCAATTGTATCCACTGTTATAAGATATAAGAAAGCGCTCTTAGTTCAGTTCGGTAGAACGTGGGTCTCCAAAACCCGATGTTGTAGGTTCAAATCCTACAGAGCGTGATTGTGTTTATGTTATGTCGAATAACAAAAAAA